GACAAAAATCCATACCAATCTTCAGAAGAATTCAAATTTGGATTAAAAAGGGTTGTCGATGGAGTTAACCATTTCGATAATAGATCCAAATCTATTACTCTGTCGTTAAAAGAAATTCCTATTGATCCAATGAACAAAGTAAATAGTACTAATACAAGTAGAGGAAATAACATAGTATTGCTCGATTCGTGAGGATACATATAAGTGTACCTATTTCTAAAGTCAGTACTAAAGTCTCGTATCTTACTTCTTACATTCTTGTCAATTTTCGATATATCTTTCGAAAAAAAACAAAACTTATTCTTATTCATTTTTGAAAAAAAGAAATTCCTATTGACTTTCTTCAGTGTCCCTTTTCCCCATAGAGATATTGAATAAAACGAGCTATTTTTTGTACTACTAAGACTACTATAATATTGAAAATGAATGCGCAAATACCCATCAAAGGTAAGTAAGTACATCCGAAACATATAAAATGCGGTTAATCCTGTTGTGAACCAAGCTATTAGTGCGAAAATTGGTGAGTACAACCAACTATCGTGAAGAATTTCATCTTTGGACCAAAAACAAGCAAGAGGCGGAATACCACAAAGAGAAAGTGTACCTAAAAAAAAAGTAGTTTTTGTAATTGGAACATATTTTGTTAAACCTCCCATAAGAACCATATTCTGACTTTTCTCTGGTGAATATCCAACAATAGGTTCCATTGAATGAATAATGGATCCGGATCCCAAAAACAATAAAGCTTTAGAATAGGCATGGGTGATCAAATGGAATAAAGCAGCTCGATAAGAACCTATACCTAGAGCTAACATAATATAACCCAATTGAGACATTGTAGAATAAGCTAAACTTCTTTTAATGTCTCTTTGGGCAAGAGCCAAAGTAGCTCCTAAAAGTACTGTTATTATACCTACTAAACAAATGAGATTCATTATGTAAGGTATAACTATGAAAAGAGGAAGAAGCCGAGCTACAAGAAAAATTCCTGCTGCTACCATAGTAGCAGCGTGTATAAGAGCCGAAATAGGAGTGGGGCCTTCCATGGCATCAGGTAACCATACGTGAAGGGGGAATTGTGCGGATTTAGCAACTGCACCAACAAATAATAAAAAGGCACATAAAGTAGCAAATAAAAAATTGACCCCATTATTATGGATCAAGGTATTCACTATTTGAAACAAATCCCGAAATTCAAAACTACCAGTTATCCAATAAAATCCTAAGGTTCCTAATAATAAACCAAAATCCCCTATACGATTAGTTACAAAAGCTTTTTGACAAGCACTTGCTGCAACGGGTCGTGTGAACCAAAAACCTATCAATAAATACGAACACATTCCCACTAGTTCCCAAAAAATATAAATTTGTATCAAATTGGAACTCGTAACTAATCCCAACATTGAAGCATTGGAAAAACTCATATAAGCAAAAAATCTCAAATATCCTTGGTCGTGAGACATATAATTGTCACTATAAATAAAAACCATGATTCCAACAGTAGTAATTAGTATTGACATAATAGAAGTAAGTGGATCAATCAAGTGTCCGAACTCTAATAAAAAATCATTATTGATGGTCCAAGACCATAGATATTGATAGGTCAAACTTCCATTTATTTGCTGAATAGACAGATTGGCCGAAAACCACATAGCTATACTTAGTAGTAAAACACTTGGGAAAGCCCACATACGACGAAGATCTTTTGTTGCTGTCGGAATAAGTAGAAGTCCAAATCCTATTGACATAGTAACTGGGAGCGGAAAAAGGGGTATTATCCATGCATATTTATATGTATATTCCATAAGAAAACCAATTGTTCTTTTTTTCTTATAATTGTTTCCGATTCACCAATTCTGATCTCTTTCAAAAAGAACAAAACAATAAGAAAAAAAAAAAGATATGAAAAAGATCAAATACAAATATTGGAATTCTGACTTTTTGTTTTATCAAATATTTTAAATAAAAGTTGCAATGGGTTGGTCAAATAATTAGTCAAGTTTCTTACTTAGTTATTAATTAACTTGAAACTCTAAAAAAGAAAGATATTTCTTAAATAATATGACATCATATGAGATTTTGAATAATTGGATTTTACCTTTACATTACATTCTAATTATGGAAAATTTAAAATTATACAATTTCATTTATCGATATTGTATATATCTATTTTTGCATATATATCTATTTATAGATTTCTTATATTACAGTTCAGTTACAGATTTCTTTATCTCTCTCAATTTTTATATTTTTTCTTTATTTTTTTTTTTAGACTTCATTTTAAACTTCTATCTTATACACATATATAAGATAGAAGATAATTCTAATACTAAATTCTAAGACTACTATTTCTATTTCTTATTACTTTTTTATTTTGTATAATCTTTCTTTAGAATCTTTATCTTTATATATTTTTATACTTTTTTATCCTTGAATATATGAATATATAGATATTCATACTATATTATTCTAGTATATACTAGAATAACTATTCACTTAGTATTTACTTTAATATTTTACTAATTTCTCTATTTAGAGAAATATTTTATATTACTATTCTTACTATTTCATATGAATAATGAATATTTGTAATATTCTATATTGTATATATTGCTTTGTATATTATATATTAATATATTGAATTATCTAATTCTTATAGATATTAAACATTAATATGAAATTATTAATATTTTAAAATTACATTTTTTTTTGTATATTCTTTTTGTATATATTCCTTTCTAAAACAATAGAATAATAGAATATCAATACGTATGTAATTATTACATTATGCAAATATCAGAATGAAGATAGAAAATTGAAATCTATTTGTCTATTAAAATAGAATCGTTTTAGAATATTTTTATTTTTTTATTGATTTGATTTTTCTTTTATTCTTTTTTTTCTATTTGTATGTTATGATATTATTGAGGTAAATTTATGGAATAAGTATAGATAATGACTAAGAAAGAGTAATTTATTTTGAACAATATATGTCTTTCACATACAACGATAAAAATGAGTCACCTACCTCTTGAATGGCAGTTCCAAAAAAGCGTACTTCTATGTCAAAAAAGCATATTCGTAGAAATCTTTGGAGAAAAAAAGGCTCTTTAATGGCAGTAAAAGCTTTTTCTTTAGCTAAATCTGTTTCCACCGGACAGTCAAAAAGTTTTTTTGTGCGACAAAAAAAAGTCTTGGAAAAATCTTAATTGACATGTTTCAAAGAACTTCCAATTTTCCATTTTTGATTTGGAAGTCAAATGATTCAAATTTACTAATGTATTGTGTATATTGCGTATTGTATTTCACTTCTCCAGATTAGTTAGAGCTAGGTAATTTGAAAAATAAGAATCTTTCTGTCTACTGGATTCAAAGTACTCAAGTATTGTATTTTTTTTTATTATCCTTTTTTTATATTTTGTTTTATATTTTGTATAGTCTTTATATATTTCTATTATGTTCTATTCTATTTTAGAATTCTATTTATTGAAATTTCTATTGGTTGATATTGAATTCGTGAGATGGTTTTTTCTTTCCTATGAATTTTTATATTTTGAAAAGCACAATTATGATAGACAACAAAGAATCTGAATATTTCATTATACTTTATACTAAGGTGTTGGGTCTCTAAATTGTTAGAAAAAAAAATTATGGATTTGATACCTCAACTGAAAACAAAACTATTGAGTTCTGACTGTTCTGGATAAACAAAAGCTAGGTTTCTAGTACGGAAAAGTTGATTATGAAAACTGAACTTACGAAGATACTAATTCAGTATTATTGATATTGAACATTTCCATATGCATTTCCATATGAATGGAAATGCATATGAAAATGCATCTTTCTTCATTGTTTACTAAACTCTATGGAATATCGACAATTCAACATGAATTTCCTATGATTCTTTAAGGCAAGCCGCCATGGTGAAATTGGTAGACACGCTGCTCTTAGGAAGCAGTGCTAGAGCATCTCGGTTCGAGTCCGAGTGGCGGCATAAATAATAGACTAATTCATATTATAGACACAATAGATCTAATAGAATATTAGAATATAATTCTATTAGATTTAATCCCCGATTTCAATTATTTAATAGGGACCCTTTTTTATGATATTTGCGACCTTAGAACATATATTAACTCATATTTCCTTTTCGATCATATCAATTGTGATTATGATTCATTTGATGAACTTATTAGTCTACGAAATCGAAGGATTACGTAATTCGTCAGAAAAAGGGATGATAGCTACTTTTTTCTCTATAACAGGGTTTTTAGTTATTCGTTGGATTTCTTCGGGACATTTTCCCTTAAGTAATTTATACGAATCATTAATCTTCCTTTCATGGAGTTTATCCATTATTCATATGATTCCGTATCTTGGGAATCCTAAAAATGATTTAAGCGCAATAACTGCACCAAGTGCCATTTTTACCCAAGGTTTCGCCACGTCAGGTCTTTCAACTGGAATGCATCAATCCGCAATATTAGTACCTGCTCTACAATCTCAGTGGTTAATGATGCATGTCAGTACGATGCTATTGAGCTATGCAGCTCTTTTATGCGGATCGTTATTATCAGTTGCTCTTATAGTGATTACATTTCGAAAAAACATCGATTTTTTTTTTAGAAACAATAATTTTTTAAGTTTAAGGAAGTCGTTTTTCTTTGGTGAGATGGAATATTTGAACGAAAAAGTAAGTGTATTAAAAAAGACTTCTTTTCTCTCATTTCAAAATTTTTACAAATATCAATTAATTCAGCGTTTGGATTATTGGAGTTATCGTGTCATTAGTTTAGGGTTTACCTTTTTAACCATAGGTATTCTTTCTGGAGCAGTATGGGCTAATGAAGCATGGGGTTCTTATTGGAATTGGGACCCTAAGGAAACTTGGGCATTTATTACTTGGACCATATTTGCAATTTATTTACATACTAGAACAAATCCAAAATTGCAAGACCAAGGCACGAATTCGGCATTTGTGGCTTCTATAGGATTTCTCCTAATTTGGATATGCTATTTTGGGATCAATCTATTAGGAATCGGGTTCCATAGTTATGGTTCATTCCAATTAATATCTAATTAAATAAACTACATGAAGAATACATAAAAACATCATCTGATACACAATGAAAATTTATGCGAGTTTTTGAAAACCGTTTGAATTGAGGAATTATTCAAATGGTTCTCAAAAACTCTAGATGTATCTCATTACAATTCTAATTCACTTTTCATTGTACAACGAAGAATCGTGAAAATAGGAAAGTCAAAGAATTCTAAGACTTTCTTTCCAATTAATGAAAATTCATTATTATTGAATCTATAAAAAGAATTTAGATAGTAGAACTTGTATCTTGTCAACCGATAACGGGAGAACGAAATCAGGATAAATACCAATTCCTATTACAGGTAGAAAGATACAGATCGAAACAAATAATTCTCGTGGTCCAGAATCAAAAAAATTCGAGTTTGGAATATTGAATAGCTTGTATCCATAGAAAATCTGACGTAACATAGATAATAAAAAAATAGGAGTTAATATCATTCCAATTGCCATTACAAAAGTAATTAACATTTTTGGCATGAAAAGATATTTTGGGCTGGTAATTATTCCAAAAAAGACTAAGAATTCTGCAACAAAACCACTCATTCCTGGCAATGCAAGAGAAGCCATCGAGAAACTACTAAACATGGTAAATATTTTTGGCATTGGGATAGATATCCCCCCCATCTCTTCGAGATAAACAAAACGTATTCTATCACAACTCGTTCCCGCTAAGAAAAAAAGTGCAGCACCAATCAATCCATGAGAGAGTATTTGTAAAATGGCTCCATTGAGTCCCATGCCAGTTAGAGAACCAATTCCTAGAATTATGAAACCCATGTGAGATACAGAAGAATGGGCAATACGTTTTTTTAAATTGCGTTGACCGAGAGAGGTTGAAGCTGCATAAATGATTTGTATTATTCCTAATATCACCAACCAGGGAGAGAATCTAGAATGAGCGTTAGCTAATAATTCCATATTGATCCGAATCAATCCATATGCTCCCATTTTTAATAAGATTCCAGCTAAAAGCATACATGTACTGTAATGTGCTTCCCCGTGGGTATCTGGTAACCATGTATGTAGGGGTATCATCGGCGATTTAACAGCATAAGCAATAAGAAAACAAAAATAGAGTATTATTTCCAATGCTGCAGGATACGATTGATTAGCTAATTTTTCTAAATCTAATGTTGGTTCATTGGAACCATATAAACCCATACCTAAAACTCCTATTAAGAGAAAAATGGAACCTCCTGCAGTGCACAAAATAAACTTTGTAGCCGAGTACAGGCGTTTTTTTCCTCCCCACATGGATAAAAGTAAGTAAACAGGAATTAATTCTAATTCCCACATGATGAAGAAAAGTAAAAGGTCTCTAGAAGAAAATGATCCTATTTGGCCACTATACATTGCTAACATCAAGAAATAGAAAAATCGCGGATTTCGAGTAACTGGCCAAGCTGCTAAAGTAGCTAAAGTAGTGATAAATCCTGTCAGTAAAATGGGTCCTATGGAAAGTCCATCGGTTCCCAGTCTCCAGTGAAAATCAAAAATATTGATCCATTTAGAATCCTCCTTCAATTGGATTAAGGGATCGTCCAATTGGAAATGATAACAAAATACATAGGTCATTAGAAGGAGCTCTAGGATACATATACATAGAGTATACCACCTATACACCTTATTTCCCCTATGAGGGAAAAAGACAATTGAAGAACCCGCGAATATGGGCAAAACAAGAAGTATTGTTAACCAAGGAAAAGAACTCGTGATAAAGACAAGATAAATTTTGACGAGAAACCCCCGTGCTCGGGAGAAGAATAATAGATTTTCTTTTCTCGAGTACGGGCTTTGGTCGGTAAAGAGGAATCAAATGATTCAAGTGGAGTTTTTTGTCACATATCAATAAGAAAGACCCATGCTGCGAGTTGTTTCATGCCATAAATAAACACGGACACTCAAAAAATCCGTTGGACAAGCGGATTCGCATCTCTTACAACCTACACAATCCTCGGTTCTTGGCGCAGAAGCAATTTGCTTAGCTTTACATCCGTCCCAAGGTATCATTTCCAATACATCCGTGGGGCAAGCTCGAACACATTGGGTACACCCTATACATGTATCATAAATCTTTACTGAATGTGACATTGGGTCTAGAAATTCCAGTTTTGAACACAAAAGATTTTCGATCTGGTAAAATAAAATTTGAAAATGAAATAAATCATATATTTTCTATTGTAGACACCAGACGAATCAATAATTTATCAAAATTTTAAGAATCAATAGATTTTAAAATCTGTTTATGAGAAAGGGCCAAGATACTTTGATTTCCGTTTCAATTTCAATTCATGTTAATTTTACTATATTTTTCTATTAATATGAAGATCTGAATTCTTATTGAATTGAGAGAATTTATCTATTTTTGTCTTAATTCAATTCAATTTCCTAGAATGGAAAATTTAAATTGAGAATTTAGTATAATTCTAGGAATCCTAAGTAATCCTATTCATATAGAAAATCTGAATTCTATCAAATCAAATAGAAATAATCTAAAATAGTCTAATTCTTAACTAATTCTAATTTAGAATAGAATATTAATTCATATATATTGATAGAATGTACTAAATATATATATATTAAATCTTAGACTTATATTAAAATTCTATTAAATATAGAAATAGAATTGAAGATATGATGATATATTATATATAAGATTCATACTAGATAGAATATGTTAGTTATTAGGTTAGTGATAGAATAGGTTAGTAGCTCTAGATCATACATCTATATGAAAAAAGAGAAGAAAGAAAATAAGAATAGAATATTCTATTCTATTGAATTCTTATTGCATTCTAATTGTATTAGATTTATTGGATTCGATTTTTATTTTAGATTCTATTTAGAATATTCTAAAAGTCTTCTGTTTTGATTTCTATGTGAAAATAGAAAAATTCGAATTAATTATTCAACAAATTCGATTGATTGATACGAGTTGATTTTCTGTTACGATGTATAGACGAAACAATAGCTAGCCCAATAGCTGCTTCAGCAGCTGCAATGGCTATAACAAAGATTGAGAAAATTTCTCCTTTTAATTGCCGACTATCAAATATATCGGAAAATGTGACGAGATTTATATTCACCGAATTCAGTATAAGCTCAAGACACATAAGTGCTCTAACCATGCTTCGGCTTGTGATCAGTCCATAGATACCAATAGAAAATAAATAAACACTCAGAAAAAGTACATGCTCTAACATCATTGATAAATTCCCCATCAATCGCGATTCATTTCAATATGAACAAAAATTCAAATTAAACTGATTCAGCTGACTAGAATAGAAGAATTACAGAACAAAAGAAGATATTCACAGTAGATTGAAATAAAATAGATTAAATCCATTTTATTTCTTTTATTCTCAAAATAGAAGTTTTTATTTCTTATTAGATTATTGACGAGCCATAGTAATTGCACCTATCAAGGAAACTAAAAGAATTATAGAAATGAGTTCAAAAGGAAGATAAAAATCTGTGGATAAATGAATCCCAATTTGTTGAACGTTACTTATTAAGTCCTGTTCTATAATCTGATTTGATCTTGTAGTCCGAAAAATTCCGGACCATGACGTATCTGGGATAGTAGTCATTAATGAAAAAAAAATACTTGTACAAACCAGTGAGGTGATTCTATCTCCAATGGTCCACAAATAAGAATTATTGGAATATTCTGAACTGTTCATGAACATCACAGCAAATATGATTAATACAGTTATGGCTCCCACATAAATAAGGAACTGTGCGGCAGCTACAAAATAGGAATTCAATGAAATATAGAATAAGGATATACAAATAAGAACCAATCCCAATGAAAAGGCAGAATCAATGGGATTGGTAAGTAATACTACTCCCAGACCTCCTAATATAAGAACTGATCCCAGAAATACTACAAGAATATCATGTATTGGTCCAGGTAAATCCATTATGAAAGAAAAGATAAATAAAGAAGTCGAACTATTTCATGACTTACTAAGGGGCCAGGAAAGTAACTATTTTTTTTTATATGATACCTTTCTAATTGAATGAAAAAAAATGAATATCATTAGATAGATAAAAGAAAGTTCTTTGGCTAATCCTACTTTATTCCAAACCAAATCTTAGTAATTGGTAATCGTTCTTGAACCAAGGGCTTTTTCTTTTTTCATTTGAGTTGTTGAATCCATAACTATAACTGTTTGAATTGTGTAATCTTCAATTATTGACATTGGTAACCGACCCAAAGAAATTTGATTATAATTCAATTCGTGACGATCATAAGTGGAAAGTTCATATTCTTCAGTCATCGATAAACAGTTTGTTGGACAATACTCGACACAGTTACCGCAAAATATACAGACCCCAAAATCAATACTATAATGAAGCAATTGTTTTTTCTTAATATCTTTTTCAAATTTCCAATCAACAATGGGAAGGTCTATGGGACATACGCGAACACATACTTCACAAGCAATACATTTATCAAATTCAAAGTGGATTCGACCACGAAAACGCTCTGATGTGATTGATTTTTCATAAGGATATTTCATAGTTACAGGTAAACGATTTGTATGGGATAAGGTAATTATGAAACTTTGTCCAATGTACCTTGCAGCTCGTATTGTTTGTTTGCCATAATTCATGAACCCAGTAACCATAGGGAACATATTATAGATATCCATGAATAAAATTTATGTTTCTTTCTCTTGGTTGAGAGAAGTTATGAATCTAGAATATCATTATTTTTTTCTCTTAATTTCTTCTTTTTATTTCTAGTTTATAGTGAAACAAGTTGAGAAGAAGTTGTCAATAATAGATTACCTAGAGAAATAGGTAAAAGAAATTTCCATCCAAGATTTAATAACTGATCCATTCTCATCCTAGGTAAAGTCCATCTTGTTGTGATAGGAATGAACAGAAACAAATAAGCTTTAGCTAATGTAATAAAGATACCAATTGCTATTACAAAGACTCTAAATATTTTATTTATTCCAAAAAGTTCAGTAAGAGATATGTACGGAAAAGAAAAATTCCACCCACCTAGGTAAAGAACTGTTACAAATAATGAAGAAACTAATAGATTTAGGTAAGAAGCAAGATAAAATAACCCGTATTTTATACCTGAATATTCGGTTTGATAACCTGCTACTAATTCCTCCTCTGCTTCCGGTAAATCAAAGGGTAATCTTTCACATTCTGCTAGAGAAGACATTAGAAAAACTAGAAACCCTATGGGCTGACGCCACAGATTCCATCCCCCAAAACCATATTTGGACTGTGCCTCAATTATATCAACTGTACTTGAACTGTTAGATAATTCTAGTCGATGATAACATCACTGCTCCCATCGCTATTCCAAAACCGTACATGAAACCTAAGCTTCATACGGCTCCTCTATGGCCACAAATAAATGTAAGGTAAGGACTGGTTCAGTATTATTGCTCTCCTTGGACCCTAGGTAAATAGAATGGAAAGATACATTGGAGGTTGGAGAGGCCTCAATTCGACCAATAAAATTCTGTCTGCTAGAATAAGAAAAAGCACTTCAGAATTGATCTCATCCCTTATAATGAAAATAATCAAAATTTTTCTTTGTTCAGCAATAACTTAATCCTTCAATCAAATACTCGTTATATTTAGAATCATAAATAGAAAGAATTGGGCATTAGTTAAGGAATCATGATAAGAAGTCCCATATGCATATGTATGAAGAAACAAAGGAATAAATATTTTCTTATTATTCCCGTTTTATTCTTTTTTATTCTATTATTGTATTGCATTCTATTTGTCTTGTTCCTGTTCTTCTTTCTGAAAACTAAAAAAAAAAGGAAATAAAATTAAAGGATTAATTCGTTCTTGATAGTCATTTCTTTAATCAGCGAATAGTAGCATACTCTAGATTGGAATCGTGGGGAAGTACTGCTTGATCATTTCTACCAACTTCAAGCCCTTATTATGATTCGTTTTATGCAAAAATCCCCTTTTTTGATACTTTACATTATTTCCATTACTCATCCTTTGCGTACTTTGGTGTTCCTAACTGCCCACTTCTTTTTGATTGATCCCTAGTATAGTAATAAATACAGTGGATCTTTTGCATCCGCTTCAAGATATGACGACTAATCAAATAATCTCAATCTTGGGGTAAACAATTTATGTTTACTTCAATTTCCTTATTGTACCTAGGGAATGAGATTTTTCTTTTTTTACTGCAAATTGAGGAGCAGTTTTGTTTCACTCATATAACTATCTGGTTTAATTCATCGAACTGAAATGTTGAATAAAACAAATCTTTTCTTCTTCTTTTATTTCATATTCATATTTACATATTGAATTCTATTTATATTGTATTGAATTTTCAATTCATTTCTTTTCTCTTTTCTAGAAAATAGAGAAAAAAAGTTCATGTTCAAACGAATCGCACGTAGAGATATTGCTAACACACATAGAGTTAATGGTATTTCATAACTAATCGATTGAGCTGCAGCTCGTAGACCGCCTGAAAAGGAATACTTATTATTTGATCCATATCCTGACATAAGAAGACCAATGGGGACAATACTGGAAATGGCAATCCATAAAAAAACACCTATACTGAGATCAGCTAAAACAAGGTGATATCCAAAAGGAATTACTAAATAACTTAGTATAATTGATATAACCCCTATAGAAGGTCCGACCCTAAATAAACGAATATTCCCTCTAGATGGAAGAAGATCCTCCTTCAAAAGTAGTTTGGTCCCATCCGCTAAAGCTTGAAGAATTCCTAATGGGCCGGCATATTCAGGTCCAATACGTTGTTGTATTGCTGCGGATATTTTTCTTTCTAACCACACAATTACTAATACCCCCATTGTGATTCCTAAGACAAGGGTGAAAATGGGGACAAAAATCCATATGAGTCCATAGATTTCTTTTAAGGATTCTAATATAGAAAAAGAATTGATAGTTTGTACTTCTGTCGTATCAATTATCATTTCAACGATCAACTTCTCCCATAATGATATCTATACTACCTAGTATCGTCATGATATCAGCCAATTTCATTCTTTTAACTAGCTGGGGAAGAATTTGCAAATTGATGAAGCCGGGTGGACGAATTTTCCATCTCCAGGGGAAAACGCTACTATCTCCTATTAAATAAATTCCTAATTCTCCTTTTGGGGCCTCTACCCTTACATAAAGTTCTTGTTTTAACAATTCAAAATTGGGTGAGAGTTTTTTAGTAATAAATCTATAGTCAAAATTATTCCATTCGGAATTCTTTGTCCTATGAAAGCGGCGGTTTTCTAAATTCTCATAAGGTCCTCCAGGAATTCCTTCTAGAGCCTGTTGAATGATTTTTATGGATTCTTGCATTTCACCGATTCTTACTAAATAACGAGCTAATGTATCGCCTTCTTTTTGCCATTTGACTTCCCAATCGAATTTATTGTAACACTCATAACGATCAACTTTACGAAGATCCCATTGGATTCCAGAAGCTCGTAACATTGGTCCTGATAAACCCCAATTTATTGTCTCCTCCCCACCAATAATGCCCACTCCTTCAACTCGTTCCAAAAAAATGGGATTTCGCGTAATGAGTTTTTGATACTCAACAACTTCTGTTAAAAAATAATCACAGAAATCAAAACATTTATCTATCCATCCATAAGGTAAATCCGCAGCTACTCCTCCGATGCGGAAATAATTATGCATCATCCGCATACCTGTGGCGGCTTCGAATAGATCATATATCAATTCCCTCTCTCTGAAAATATAGAAAAAGGGAGTCTGTGCACCGATATCGGCCATAAAAGGGCCAAGCCATAACAAATGGGAGGCTATACGGCTCAGCTCCAACATAATCACTCTGATATAACTGGCCCTTTTAGGCACTTGAACACTTTCCAATCGTTCTGGTGCATTTACTGTTATTGCTTCTGTGAACATAGTAGCTAAATAATCCCAACGTGTTACATAAGGCAAATATTGTATAATTGTTCGGTTCTCCGCTATTTTTTCCATCCCTCTGTGTAAATAGCCCAATATAGGTTCACAGTCAATAACATCTTCACCATCCAGAGTAACGATCAGCCGAAGAACACCATGCATTGATGGGTGGTGAGGACCCATATTGACTATTATGAAATTTTTTCTTGTAGCCGGTACAGTCATATTTTTTTCCTTAATTCATTATTTCATGAATTTCTTAAAATAAAAAATATAATACTAATAAAAAAAGAAAAAAGAACTAAGGATAATAATAAGAAAATAAGAAGAAATTCAAATGAAATTAACGAGTTTTTGGTTCCCGAATATCTAACTTATCCATTAATTTCTTATAACGCACTTTCTTTTTCTTTGACAAATAAGTCAATAATCGTTGACGTTTTCCCAGAATTCTTCGTAGACCCCTTTGTGATAAAAAATCTCTTTTGTGCAATTCTAAATGTGAAGTAAGTCTTCGTATCTTACTGGTGAAATGGAATACTTGAAATTCAACAGACCCACTATTTTCTTCTTGTGTAATAACTGAGATGAATGAATTTTGGACCATAAATGAAAATTTCTATCTTGATTTTCTGTGAATTTTAACGATCAGGAAAAAGAATAATATTTATTATGCCAGTTATTAGTATACATCAAAATTGGATTTCATTCATATATTACTTTGTTTTTTGTTTATGTGTTTATGTTTTGTATATTTGATTCAAATCAAATATACAAAACATATATGTATTCGCGAAAGAGAACAATTTCTTTTTACTTAAAAGGATTCCGCTCCTCCTAGTTAAAATTGATACACTATGAAATCAGCATCATCATCATGTATTAGAATGTTACACAGTGTATATATTTTGACTTTCATCTACCAAATATGTTACACGATATGTAGGAAATACACTATAATTTTTTTTTTTTTAATTTTTCATTGAAATTGAATTCATTCTGAATTGTGAATACATATGTATTCTTGACATACTGAAACGACTGCTGTTATTGGTATCAAACCAATAGCGATTCATACAAGCTACATCTTCTAATCGATAATTGGGCCAAAGAAACAATTTGAATTTCATGAAATTTTTTTCATCTGTATTAATATGTTTGTCCTCATTCAAAAATTGACCACAGTTTCTTATTTTGTTTTCATTGCAAAATCTTGGATTTCTATCCACAACATTCCAATTCCGGGAATTGAAACAAATTCGAATTCGAAATTCTCTCCGACGTCTGGGAGATAGAATATTTTCAGGAACAAGGAAATCAGAATGATTTTTGTCTCCACTCCAAAATATGTTGCTGTGTTGTGCAATGGATTTTTCAAACCCCCCTTTCTCACTATATCTTTTTTTTGTGTATTTTTTATTCGTTTGGTGCTTCTTATTATCGACCAAAGAAATATCCATAGTTTGATATATAATAGATTTTCCGTCCCTTCTTATAGATAGACAAATTGGTTCAATACTAAATATTCCCTTTCTTATCACTTCTGCAAGAACTAGGTCCTTTTGAATCAGCATTTCATATATATTTATTTCACCTCTTTCAATTGAGGATATAGCAATTTCCTTTGGATTTATCAGTCTAAGTAGAAGACAATATACCCTGATATTTTTAATTATTTTTGGATTCATGGGATTAGCCCATCTTAATTGAAAAAGTAAATCTTTTTTCAAAAAGTAATCTAGTTCCATTTCCTTCTTATTTAGTAGATTCAATACAAGATTTCCTTGGCCCTGTTGTTCGTGTTCTTCTTGCTTGGAATTTCCTAATTCAAGATATTTTTTTTTATTAGATGATATATGAAGATTTTTCTTTGGATTTACGTTAATATTTTTACTTTTTTCATTTATAGAAAAATGAAAAAAGAGTGATTTGATTGGGATGATCCAAGGTTGAATCTTGTATACATCAAAAAGTAGCACAAATTCTGGGAAGAACCAAGGTTCTAGATTGGATATAGTAGCATGATTTGATGCGGTATCATAGAACCTTTCTTGATTCATTCCCATGCAATCAAAAAAGAAACTTTTTTGATTGCATGGTTTGATCTCTTGATGAATCGTAGGAGAAAAAATATCTTTTTTTTCCATTTTTTGGAAATTCTGAATTTCAGTCTTAGTATTTTTATGAATCTTGATGCCAATATGTGCATTGGTCCAGATCTCAATATTCTTTCTAAAACAAAGATGAAGAATTTTACAATCAAAATATTTTCTATCCAAATTTGTATTCCTATAAATAAGATATCCTTTTTCTAGATAATCATTACTAGGTATACTTACCAATACATAAAATGATTCAGGTTTCGATGTATTTAAATGATATGGAATATCTGGGTCCCCGTTTATTTCTAATGTTGATCCAGAAATGTATGAATTAGGGAGGCTTATGTATTTATATGATAAAAGATCATATCTGTAATGTTTTTTCCATTTGTATTTTTGACTCATAAATGAATTCGCTGCATAGTCATTTTTTTTCATGGAATGAATGAATTGGTATTTTTGATATAAATCCAATTGGATTGATTCCTTGTTTTGAATCATACGACGTTTATTGATTCTATTTCGCCATTCTTTAGGTACTAATCCAGACCTTTTTTTTTGAGAGAAATCGTATTGATAATGACCTTTTAACCAGTTTTTCCATTCGTTTATTACATACGTATGAATTTTCGTATGTCTTGATTTGGAATTAAATATTCCGTGTATCATACAATAGTCTTTTAAATTATCCTTAAAAAAGGGATAGCTCCCTTTATATTCAAGTACAGGTCTCAAGTGATACTGATTCAGTAATTGGTTAAGTAATTGGGTTTGTGATAATTTGTAAAATACATATGCTTGGGACAGGGAAGATAAGTTCCAATAAGTATTTGAATTTTGATTCCTATTCTCAGTATTATCAGTATTTGAAAACAATTTTTTTATAGTCAAAATTAAATTTATTGTATTTTTATTTGTTTCATCAATTACTTCTTGTTCTTGATTTGTTTCATTGTTGTAAATGGATTTCTTAAAGATCTTTTTTGTTGATTCAAAGAAAAGTTGTGCATTTATCTTAGAAATGGTAATGGTACATAGCAAAATATCTATATATATTTTTTCAATGAATGATTTGATAAAGTAGTGTGATTTACGCATTAATCGGATATTTTTCCTTTTTAATATTTTCAAAATATGTTTCTGTGAGCCCGATCTTTTATTATCATAAATTAAAACTATTTCTTTTTTTTTCTTGTCTTTTGCGGTTCGTTCAATTTTATTCCTAATTTTGATTGTCTTATCAGAAAGATCTTTCATTCTTCTTTCTATTAGTGAATAATTTAACCAATCCATCGTTTGAATTAGAACGGGTGATTCGCGAAGAATCTGATTAGTTCTTTTGAAATCTTTTTCGTTTTTGTTCGGTTCATATACTTTTTCTTTCCTCAATTCAAATAAGAAAATTGGATTTACTTTCTCCAGGTTTTTCATTATTAGTTTGATAACTCGAACTATTTTGATGACCCATTTTGTTTTTTCTTTTCGAACTTTTGGAAAGGATCTTCTTTCTTTCTTTAAAAATTTTAGAACTTGTAAAAATTTCTTTTTCACCTTTTTGTTTTTTTTTTTGAGTTCTTTAAAAATAGGTTCAAAAAAAAAAGGTCTTTTTCGGGGAGAACCAAAGGGAAGTTCCGCTTCCATTCCAAAGACTGTTAAAAAACAAAAATTTTGTTTTTTCTCTTTTTTTTTCATTGGATCTCTATGATGAGATCGTACCTTAGATTTTCGCCAAGGTTTTAGACAGAAAGGATATATAATCTTTATCTGAATACCGTCTGTTAACCAATCTTGTGGAAATTCTGTTTCTGATAATTGAACACCATTATAGGTGCATTTAATATGGATTTCTCTATTCCATTCCTGAAAATCCTCGTCCCACTCGGGGAGTTGGAATAATAACATACGGAAACTATTTTTAGCTATTATTAATGAAGGCAATATAATGTATTTTCTAAGAAAAGATTGGGTTAGTAACATCAAACCTCTTATTGCTTGAGTAAATAGAAAGCTATCCCAAGTTTCTGATATTTCTATCCGTTCATTTTGATATCTTTTTTCCTTTTTCTCCTTTTCTTCTTTTGTATCTTCATTTTCCAAATCAAAATCGGAAATTTTTAATTCTGATTCTTGTTCTCTCCCCATCCAATTCCTCAAAATGATATTCTTCATTTCGTTTATATCAAAAGACGAAAAACAGTATTTTTTGTCTAGCCGATCCAAAAAAAGGGGGGAATGTACATTTACTTGAAAGAGGTCCCAAATAACTGTTTTACGTCTTTGAGCGCGCATGGATCCTTTGATTAGATTGCGACGAAAATCCGATTGTTGGGCGTAACGTATAAAAGCCACCTCTTCCTCTTCCGTTTGATCATCATTTTGATCA